TCACATGGATATAGTAAGTCTCGCTTGGGCTGCTTTAATGGTAGTCTTTACATTTTCCCTTTCACTCGTAGTGTGGGGAAGAAGTGGACTTTAGAAGTACTACTAATTGAGTTGAGGAATCAAACTGTATCAATTGTTTTATAGATCGTTCTGCAACGCGTTTTGAACTATTTAAAATCAAAATATCTGAATTTCCAATTCCATTGGAGTCCAATGGAGTAATGTATGATAGGAATCATACTCTTTCAATCAAAGAACTATTTAAATGATTCCCATGTTTGTATTTCGAAAGGAAAGGGATCCAGATGATTGGAAATTTTTTCCAATCTAATTCTTCTGAAATTTTCTATTTCAATTAAGGGGCTCTTACTATCCTTATAGATTAGATGGATACTGAGGAAGACCAGACCTTTTTTTGATCCCTCTTGACTCTCCAAAGAAGAAGTCGTTTTGTTAAGTGTATACGCACTTTCTATGAGAAATGATATAGACATAGTGGTTGTCTAACGAGAGACTATGCAATAATAAGATCTTGCCTCAGGCGAGTCACATATTGCGCATTTACCGATGGGTTTCTAATTTTAGAAAGGAGATTTTTTCTTTATCGACTTATTTCATATCATGGTTCGGGCGTTAAAAATCGGTGAGGTTTACTCTTCCTTTTCGAAATCCGAAGAAGTGCCCGTGGTCCTCCTGTCAATAGTGAAATCAATTATTTCTTCGGAATACTAAAAAAAACATTACTACGCGATTTTAGTAATCTATATGCCCATATCGTTTTTCAATCATTGATTCTTTCCATAAATACCGATATTCAGATTGGAAATCATAAAAAATCTAGTAATTCGAATCATAATTAGAATCATAAGATAAGAGTTAAGGCGATTATTTCAGATTGATCGGAACAATTAGATGTAGCAAATAAATAGAATTGGGTGCTATGTCAATTCCATACAATATAGGGAATTTATATACACATATATGAAGAGAATATTGTAGATTGATCTATATAAAATGAAGCCTCTATCTTTATTCTAGAGTAGAACTTTATAGACTAAGAGATAGGTAGTATGGTAAGAAAGAAATAGATGAATCTTTCTTTCTTACCATACTATCGAATTCATAAAATACTGCCGATTATAGTCCGCTCATTTCATTTAAGACGCGAAATTGGAATCCTTTTCATTTTACTTCGTCCATTTTTGATAAGAACTCAGAAGGAAAGTTTCATTCAAATGAATTTGAAAAGTGAATTGAATTAATCATTTTGACTGACTGTTTTTACGTAAATGATAAGTAGAAAAGCGGTAGGAACTAGAATGAATAGTGCAGTCGCAATAAATGCAAGAATATTTACTTCCATAATCTCATCGGTTTTTTTACTTCGCAATAACTCGGGATTTAATCCCATAGAGATGATAAATCTTTCGCCTGTAAATTCAATGAATGAATTACCTCTCGACGATCTTGAATCGGATCAATATCATGAATAACAATATCTGAGCTATCAAATCAATTCGTCGTCGAGACTTGAATAGTATAACATAGGAAGTTCTTTTATCCATACCGAATCCAAACTTGGATTCCTGACCCAATCCATCTAAAATTCCTTTATTTATCATTTGTTTCCCTTCTTTTTTCTATAACCTACCTTACGTCTTCCTTGTACAATCATCTGATGAAGTATCATCAGATTGCCCTTCCACTTCGATTAGTCACATAGTTACAAACCCAAACAAACAAGAAAAGCGAAATGGAAAAAAAAGAGTTAAGTTCTAAACTCCTTGTGATTTTTTGGAAGACGAAGAAGTTTGATAAAGATGAGGCCGGTATAAAAGATCTAATATCACTATTTTAGGGTTTGTTATTTCTTCGATGGGACCTTAAAAAAAAATGGAAAAATAGGAAAGAAAAAAAGCCCTTTTGTTTTGGAAATTGAATTCTGCCCCCTGACATCCTTTCATAGAAAGGGAGAAATTCATTGATGTATTTATTGGATCCGTCGGGACTGACGGGGCTCGAACCCGCAGCTTCCGCCTTGACAGGGCGGTGCTCTGACCAATTGAACTACAATCCCAGGGAAATAAGGGATCTAGCAGAAAATTTGATTCTTTTTTTATCTTCGTATTTCGTATGGGGTATTTCGGAAGGACAAGGGGGTTATACCATCTCATGGTAGATTGGCGAATTATTGGGCCGAGCTGGATTTGAACCAGCGTAGGCATATTGCCAACGAATTTACAGTCCGTCCCCATTAACCGCTCGGGCATCGACCCAGGAAGAATCTACTTTAGGCTTATTGGTAATCCATGATCAACTTCCTTTCGTAGTACCCTACCCCCAGGGGAATTCGAATCCCCGCTGCCTCCTTGAAAGAGAGATGTCCTAAACCACTAGACGATGGGGGCCGACTTGCCCAACCGCCCTCATACTATGATCATAGTATGAACAGTTTTTTGAAATTGTCAATATAATAGAATGGTATGATTAGACTCGCGGG